TAAATGGTGATTCAACATGGATTCTACATCTTGGAACCAAGCCAACTTTGGAGCAGCTTTGTGATAATGGAACCAACCAGCAAAAAGCATTAACGCTGCAAAGACTAATGCACCAATTGCGGTACAATATAGTTGCAATTCACTAGTTATCCCAGAGGCTCGCCAAATCTGAAAAAACCCGGAGGTTATTTGGATTCCTCGAAACCCCCCGCCCACATCACCATTCAATATTTCTTGGCCTACTATTGGCCAAACCACCTGGGCACTGGGACCTATGTGAGTAGGATCGCTCAGCCATGCTTCATAATTGGAAAAACGAGCACCGTGGAAATACATGCCACTAAGCCAAAGAAAGATGATGGAGAGTTGACCGAAATGAGCACTAAATATTTTTCGAGAGATCTCCTCCAAATCGGAGGTATGGCTATCGAAATCGTGAGCATCAGCATGTAGGTTCCAGATCCAAGTGGTAGTATCAGGTCCCTTAGCTATTGTTCTTGAGAAATGACCGGGTCTAGCCCATTCCTCAAAAGAAGTTTTTATAGGATCCCTATCTACCAAAATTTTGACTTCTGGTTCCGGCGAACGAATAATCATTGAGTCCTCCTCTTTCCGGACAACACATACAAAGAAACCTGCCAAGAGTAAAGTAAGAACCTACGAAAGATGCTTAAAATGAGTTTCTTTCTCTTCTATCTCCCATCTATCTACTTTAACTTTAGTTATTTACTAGAGCAATTATGATATGGAAGTCGATCCGGGGCAAGTGTTCGGATCTATTATGACATAGCCAGGAGGCGCTCAACGGACCTTTTTAACCCTCTCAAAACCTTTTATGGTCTTTTAATTGGCGCAAAAGCCTTATTTTTGTGCAATCTAGTGTATTCATATCTCAATTATAAGTTTCTAGACGAAGCTCTTTTATGTCTTACATAAAATATATTTATTATTCTCTTCCAATTAAATTCACAATCACGTAAAGAGCCATTATTCATTCCTAAGAAACAACCAGGTATCTATTCATTTCATTCGAAGGTTTCTTTTATTCATTTTATTTTAGTATTAGTAGCAGAAAACCAAATATAAAGATTCTCTACTCTATCTGTGTATCGTTTATCTTAGGAAATAAGAGACGAAATAGAACAATCTTTAATTGGTTAAAGATATTAGAAAGGATATGATGAAATTCTTTGATTGGTTCTTCCCAAAAAGGATCCGTTTTAGTTGACTGATAGGTACAATAAACACTGAATCGAATTCTAATAACTTAACTAATTCTAATAAATAGAGAATGAAAATATAGAACAAATTCTAAATAAAAAAGAATTAAAGTATTCTTATTCAAAACGCCTTGTGATCTTCAACCAATTCTGTGCTTCAATATAATTTCCAGGAGTAAGTGCTATAGCTTGTTTCCAATACTCAGCGGCTTGATCGAACCAAGCCTCCGCAATTTCAGAGTCGCCCTGCCGAATGGCCTGTTCTCCACGGGCGGAATAGGAGGATAACTTCCTTCCCTTAGAACCGTACTTGAGAGTTTCCTATCTCATACGGCTCGCTCATCGGCAGTCAATTTTTTCTTTTGCCGTCCCGTTTTTAGGTTTTTCGAGCTAACCAAAAGAGGTTAATTACAAAAGTTTCAAACTTTTCTTTTTTACTTTTTTATTTAAATAAAAAAGTAAAAAAGAAAAGTTTTATCTTTTCTCCCACCTTCAGAAGAATAAAGCAGAGGCATTCTATCATTTTTCTGAAAGGTAACTATCCCGGTTTCATATATCATATATAAATATTGTATTTATAATCTCTACATTTCTATATTTTAGATACAATCTTTGAAGATATAGAATCATTGAAAAAGGCTTTCCTTCATTAAGAATAAGAAAGAATTACTATCTTTGGGATTTGATGCTACACCGCTGCTCAATACTGTAGGGGATCAACTCTATTACATAAATTGATTCCTAATTTTTATCTCATATTCTGGATAAGTCAAAGTAAGCAGTTATCATCGTATCGGCCAAAAATTTCGCTAATTGATCTTTACGGCGCTTTCTCTATCAATTAAATCTTTTATCCATAGAATAAAAAAGTATCTAGGCATTTTAGTTCTTCATATTTTGGCTTCTATAAAGTTTCTTTCTTTGCTACAGCTAATAAAAATCGTATTGGGTACGATACATATGTAGAAAGCCCATATTTTTTGTTTTTTCTAGTATTTACTAGCGTATTTTCTCTTTATTTTTCTTTCTATAGTGGAGATAGTCGCACGTAATGACAGATCACGGCCATATTATTAAAAGCTTGTGGTAAGAACGGGTTTCGTTCTAGGGCTCGAAAATAATATTCCAAAGCTTTCGTATGTTCTCCATTACTTGTGTGAATAAGGCCTATGTTATAGAGTATATAACTTCGATCATAGGGATCAATTTCCAGTCGCATAGCTTCATAATAATTCTGTAAAGCTTCCGCATAATTTCCTTCGGATTGAGCCGACATCCGT